AGGGCGATAGCTCTGAAAAGACAAATTGCCTATCTTTTCTTTCATCTCAGGAGAAATACGATCGGTAGGGGCTAATTCAAAACCCTCCGGTAAAATAAGAACAGCCCCCACATTCAAACCCCCTTTTTTACCATTAGCAAGAACCTGTTTCAGTTGTATATCATAAGGAATTCGAACAACTGCTTCAAATACAGTATCCGGAAGTACCGCCTGCGGAACCTCAATATCCACAGGCTTATTAGCTAAATGGCAATTGGCGCATACAATACGCCCCGTCGCTTCTCGTGGATTTTCATAACCTTGCTGTGCAAAAACGGGGTATGCTTTTGAAATGTCCGGGCGGGTTATGATATATATTAGAAGCGATACGGAAATAGAACGAGTAATCTGTTCCTTTATCCAAGAAAAAGTGTTTCTATTTTCCATGGTCCAATAGTTGATCCAAAAATTTCTACAATTACAATAAGGGGGGTAAGTCGCTAGTATAGTTCCCTATCCACGATTCTGTTAGTTACTTAACTAATTTTACTGGAATAATTTTACTGGAATGAGATTTTCCTGGAGAATAATATAAATATCGGATGAATCCCGAAGATGGTTAAAAATAGAAAACGTAAGTACGATTTTCAATACTTTGTTTATGTACAACTACAAAATAACAAGAGCTCTAATTTTCATTTTATTAGATTAATATCAGTGGATTTTTTATTTTTTATCAGTCATTCATTGAATGATAAATAACTACAAGTGACGGAGATACTCGATTTAAATAACGAAAAATCAAATATTTAAAAGTTGTATCAAGAATGACTGGAAAGGTGGAAACAAGACCAGATATAATTTGATCATTATGAACAAATCCAAAATCTTTGTAGACAGAGCCAATCATTAATTCCCAACCGTGGGGTGAATGAAATCCGATACATAAGTCAGTTAATAATAGAATAGAAAAAGCTTTGACTGTATCGCTTAAGTTATATAGGAATTTCTGGGACCACGAGTTAAGAATAGCAAGTTCTTCATTACCAATGATAGAATACCCGCTTAGAATAACAAAACATATTATATTTGTCGAGAAGTTCAAAATCGTCTGAATACGATCCTCATTGTGTATCTTAATTAGTTGGATCGTTTCTTGTTGGATTCCTATACGAAGCTTGTGTAGACGTATTTCTGAGTATTCTTCGATCAATTCGTCGAAGACGAACAGTTCCTCCAATTCTATGAATTTTTCTATAATATTCTTTTCTTGAATCTCATTCAAACAAATTTCGGATTGACCGGTATGCCACCAATTAGTAACCCAATATTCCAGACTTTTTTTAAATGAGAGAGAAAGCCACCAGGGCAAAAATACTATAGATGCAAGATATACCAGAGGCGGAAATACTTTCCTTTTTGCCATTTTTTCCTCTGTGAATTGTTAATCAACCAACCCCATTCGTCCACTTTATGTGATTAAATGTTTCTTTCACTTATGAGTTCTATATTCTATACAAGGTATGGAACCTAGGAATCTCTTTTATTTAGTTATTTGGTTTAGGATTTTTTGGTTAGTTTTTGAATCTAGAAAGAATAGAGAAATTGACTAAGAATCCACTTCGAATAAAGAAATACTAAAAAAATATCGGGAAACAATATCTGAATCAGAATTAGGTTAAATTTGAAACAAGAGTTTCCTCTCGATGAATGATTCCCTTAATTAATGTTAATGAATATTAGTAAGATTTTGAGACGAAACAACCCCTTATTTTTATCTCTACTATTTCAAAAAAATTCACTGATTGGCTATTATCATTTTTGTGTTGGTCATTAAGTAACAAAAAAGAAAAATGATAAAAAAAGTAAGAGTTTTGTTTTCAGTTATGTTCTAGAAAGGAGGAGATTTTTATGTTTTTATCTCCTGATAAAGCGGGAATCTACCAGTTATCAAAATATTTCAATTGGTACACGCAAGAAATAGGCCAATTCGGTAGCTTTTTGTTCAATTTCTCTTGGAGTCAAATTATCATCAATACGTGTTAAGGGAATGGCCCCCCGCCCTCGGATGTCTATATAAAGAACACGACGAACATAAATACTCTCTTTAACTTCTATTCTAATGGACTGAATATCTTTTATAAAGAATCGACGCAATATGCGACGATTTTTTCCAGGGAATCCCCAACGAAAAATACACATTACGCCTTCCTTTCTATCGAATCGATCATAACCACTACCTACATTCCAAAAAATTGTGCACCACAAATAGGAACTAATAAAGAGACCTGCGAGTCCGTAGAAAGACATTACGATCCCTTGCGAAAAAAAAATGATTGGATGAGAAGGAAAAAAGGATATCAAATTTCGTCCAAGGTAACTGGACGTTCCAACCAATAAGAATCCCAATGAACCTAAAAAAAGGATAAAGGCCCAGCAGAAATTACTTATTTTTCTAGACCCCGCGATAAGTTCTATCCATATATGTTCTGATCGCCAACTCATACTCGATTCGATTGTATTTTATTGGAATTGAGAGACTACCTCAAATTAATTTGACTTTACTTTTTTATTTACGAAATAACTCTCATCAACTAGCACTAGTTTGATGTGAACCTTAGGAATAAGTCATCAAATTGGTTAGATCTAAAAAAATAGCATACCTTATAGAATCCCACTATACATCTAAATACACGAATCTTCCATTGACTATATATCTTGTGTCAGCGGGCCTGGGGGCCCTGTGCTTTTTTATGTTTATGTTTGCTCAGCGAAAATCACATAATCACATAATCACATATTATACCATATTTCAATAAATGAATATCAATATCTATTTTATGATACAAATCAAAGTTTTGAAACAATTGGAGGGTATAGATATAGATATAGGGTTACCTCGGATCTAAAGAATCTTGTTTTTTTGAACATGAAAAGATAAAGAAGCCATTGCAATTGCCGGAAATACTAGGCCTACTAAAGGCACAAAAATAGAGGGAAAGCTGAAAGTTGTCATAGAATGGGTACCTCGATTTATTGTTTGTACCTGTTATGTTATTATTATATTATTATTTCAAAATTCAATATATCTTATAATAATTAGAATTTATAAAATTAGAAAAGAATGAAGCTCATTATTATGACTGTAATAACTCATTTAATGCTCAATTTCAATAACTTTTGCTTCTTTATACAATTCGATCTTATGTGACGAAAGACAATTCTCCTTTTTTATTTGATATTGAGCTTAGTGTTCTATTTTATTTCGTCTCTATTCCATTTTGATTCAAAGGAAAGAAAGCGTGGAACTTAAATAACTCACTCAAAACGCTTTTTAAAAGATTACGTGATACAATTAGGTCAAATAAGCCCTTCTCGAATAAATATTCAGCCGATTGCGAACCCTCGGGTACTGTTTTATTCAATGTTTGTTCAATTACCCTTTTACCCGCAAATGCAATGTAGGCGTCGGGTTCAGCAATAATGATATCACCCAACATACCAAAACTAGCTGTCACTCCACCAGTAGTAGGAGATGTAAGGATTGATACATAAAACAACTTTTTAGTTGATTGATAATCATATAAAGCAGACGATATTTTAGCCATTTGCATCAAGCTCAAACTTCCCTCTTGCATGCGCGCCCCCCCGGAAGCACACACTATAACAAGAGGCAGAAATTGATTGGTAGCATACTCAATCAAACGGGTGATTTTTTCCCCAACTACGGATCCCATACTACCCCCCATAAATTGAAAATCCATAACCCCAACTGCTACGGGAATGCCATTTATGTAGCCTATGCCTGTTTGAATAGCCTCAGTTAATCCTGTATTTCTTTGATAAGAATCAATACGATCCTTATAAGGTTCCTCCTCCGAATGAAATTCAATGGGATCCAGAGAGACCATGTCTTCATCCATAGGATCCCAGGTACCGGGATCGATCAAAAGTTCAATTCTATCTGAACTACTCATTTTCAAATGATATCCACAATGTTCACAAATATTCATTTTTGATTTCAAAAATTTCTTATAATTTAATCCATAACAACTTTCGCATTGAACCCACAAATGCCTATATTTTTGAGTTACATCGAGATCATTAGAACTTTCTCCTATAGTTAAATCACTATCCTTTGTGCGGATTTGTATACCCAAACCCGCTTTTTCACTATTATTTCTACTTTCACTGCAAATGGCCCTATAAATGTAACTCTCACTTACTGTCGAAGTATGGATACAGATTTGAGACTGAAGATAACTGCCAATGCAATTATAAATATGATTATTCCAACTATATTGAATATCAGACATGTAACTAGAATTCTGATAACTATAAAAAGAACTAGAAAGTTCATTCAGAAAAGAATGATTGTTGTCAATTTCAAAAATTTGATTTTCAATATCAAAATATATTGAATAATTGTCTCCATTACTATCATTAACTAAAAGGGTGTCATCGGAGATGAAATTCCGAATATCTTTTTCGCCTAATAAAAAATCAACATTACTATAAGGAGAATCATCACGACCTCCCCAACTCTGAATATTTTTCGATGTATCTTTTCGATGTGAATCTTCACTTTTACTAGTATTTTCACTAGGACCGGGATTGTTCATTGATTTATTTAGCCCACACCTGCGTCCTAACTCTTTCTTACACAACATCGAATTAAACCACCGTCTTCGCATAAAGTTTTATTTTCCCTTATTTGTTTGCATAAAAATAGAATAGATGAATAGTCATTGGATTTAAAATGATTTATTTGATTGGAATATCTTATTTACTATGCGAATAAGCATAGAAAGCCATGGGATTTTTTATTTTTTATTGGCTAATAAGAAAAGGTTAAGAATTTTAAGTATTGAAAAAAAATTCTCTTTTCTTTTAGGAAAATTTGGGGGAATACTTCACTATACACTATATATGAATAGAATAAAACCCCTGCTTATCAGAAAGAAAATGAAAAAGAGCACTTTCCCCTATGTCGTGTCAAATTCGCATCGAAAAAAAGAAAT